TAGTATACCACTTCTGCGAATAGCCCGTAATGCTGCATCTCTTCCGAGACCAGGACCTTTTATCATTACTTCTGCTCGTTGCATACCTTGATCCACTACTGTACGAATAGCGTTTCCTGCTGCTGTTTGAGCAGCAAATGGTGTCCCTCTTCTTGTACCCTTGAATCCACAAGTACCGGCCGAGGACCAAGAAACAACCCGACCCCGTACATCTGTAACAGTCACAATGGTATTGTTGAAACTTGCTTGAACATGAATAACTCCCTTTGGTAGTCTACGTGTACTTTTACGTGAACCAATACGTCCATTCCTACGTGAACCAATTCTTGGTATAGGTTTTGCCATATTTTAGCATCTCATAAATATGAGTCAGAGATATATGGATATATCCATTTCATGTTAAAACAGATCTTTTATTTTTATTTGTACATTTGGGGTCCTTTAGAGAGTTCCTTTTAGAAAAATTATCCTTGTCTTTGTTTATGTCTTGGGTTGGAACAGATTACGATAATTCGTCCCCGCCTACGGATCAGTCGACATTTTTCACAAATTTTACGAACAGAGGCCCTGATTTTCATATTTTGCATTCCTTAACTTAAACTGAATTCCTAATCTACTTCGTGGAAGAAAATAAGTTTCTTGAAATTTCATTTAAAATCTCGACTTGTATCTCCCCAAAAGTAATCTTAAATCACCTAATCGTTCGAGTTCGAATCTTTGTTGCGGAGTCTAAAAATTATACGCCCTCGAGTTGAATCATAACGACTTACCTCAATTTTGACTCTATCTCCTGGTAGTATCCGTATAAAACTACGTCGGATCCTTCCTGAAACATAACCTAGAATCAGATCTTCATTATCTAAACGAACCCGGAACATACCGTTGGGAAGTGATTCAGTAATTAAACCTTCATGAACCCATTTTTGTTCCTTCATTCCAGGTACAACCCCCTTGAAATATCAACTAATGGAGGAGGAGTGATATTAGATAACTCTTTATCTTTTTTTTTTTCACAAATAATCAATTTCATATCTAATTTTGATAGTCGAAGGATTACCATATATAACACAAGATTTCTCCCCCGATTCCTTCTAATCGAGCTTCTCGGTCTGTCATTATACCTCGAGAAGTAGAAATAATTACAATCCCTATACCACCTAAAATTCTAGGAATTCTTTGATAGTTAGAATAGATTCGTAGACCAGGTCGACTTATCCGTTTTAAATTTAAAATAGTTTGAGATGGCCCCTTCCTATTTCTTCTATGTTGTAGGGTTAAAACCAAAAAATCTTTGTTGTTTTCCCGATGTTTTCTCACGTTTTCTATAAAACCTTCTCTTAAAAGTATTTTTACAATGCTTTCAGTGATGCTAGTAGATGATATTCGAACCGTTACTTTTCTATGCATGTCAGCATTTCGTATAGAGGTTATTATGTCAGCAATAGTGTCCCTACCCATAATGAACTAAAATTTGTGGTTCCTCAAAATTTTGATATAATAAACATGATATTTTTTGTTATGAAGTAACATTATTAAAGGTATATACGTGAGACACAATCTATTAATCATTCAAAATACTCTACTATACCTTATAACTCTATATGATGATGATGTTCTTATCTTATAATACTTCAGGGGCTAATGACACTATTTTAGTAAAATTTAACTTTCTTAATTCTCGGGCGATCGCACCAAAAACTCGAGTTCCTTTTGGATTTCCTTCTTCATCAATGACAACTGCAGCATTGTCATCATATCGTATTATCATACCATTATCGCGTTTGAGTTCTTTACAAGTACGTACAATTACAGCTCTGATCACTTCCGATCTTTTTAGGGGCATATTTGGTACTGCTTCTTTGATCACAGCAACAATAACATCACCAATATGAGCATATCGGCGATTACTAGCTCCTAGTATTCGAATACACATCAATTCTCGGGCCCCGCTGTTATCTGCTACATTCAAATAGGTCTGGGGTTGAATCATATCATTTTTTTTATCTGTTCTTTCAATGCAAAACAAAAGGGGCAAAAAAAAAAAAGAAACCTGCAATTGCTTTTTTATTCCAAGAACTCTTTCTTTTGGTTATACGTTTCTATCACGAAATAATGAATTGAGTTCGTATAGGCATTTTGGATGCCGCTATTGAAATAGCCTTTCGAGCTATATTTTCTGCTACTCCACCCATTTCATAAAGTATTCTACCTGGTTTAACAACAGCTACCCAATATTCGGGAGATCCTTTACCCGACCCCATACGTGTTTCCGCAGGTCTTACTGTAACGGGTTTGTCTGGAAATATACGTACCCATATTTTTCCACCACGGCGGGCATTTCGTGTCATTGCTCGTCGCCCTGCTTCTATTTGTCTAGATGTGATCCAAGCGGGTTCAAGTGCCTGAAGAGCATATCGACCGAAACAAATAGAATTACCTCGATACGATATTCCCCTCATTCTTCCTCTATGTTGTTTACGGAATCTGGTTCTTTTGGGGT